ACCATCGATGAACTGATCGGATTAACCAACCAAAGTTAGCTTCAGTCATTATATATTGAACAGAAGCAAAAGCCTCTGTAACGGTCGGACGATAATAAAAAGTCATAGCAAACCCCGTAGCTACTTGTACTAAAAAACAAGTAAGCGTAATTCCTCCTAGACAATAAAATATGTTGACGTGAGGAGGAACATATTTACTAGTTATATCATCTGCAATTGCCTGAATCTCAAGACGTTCTTCGAACCAATCATAGATTTTATTGAGATAGGTAAACCGAGGAGACCCCCCCCGAGAACCGTATATGAAAATTTCATCTCGTACGGCTCAAACAGAAACACCCCAATACTAGTTCTAACGGATGTGTGGAATAGAAAGTTTTAAATTTCTTAATTCTATGATTCTATTTTTTCTGAAGATATGAAAGAATAAAAACCCGAAAACTATTCCTTGTGGTTATAATGCCAAAAAATCAAGTCGGCTCATTCGTCTCTATATTGATCGTTATAGGCCTCTTGAATCTTCTATTTACCTATTTTCTTTGTTGTTATTTATGTGTAATGCGGCTTTACTGCTGTTTTTTTTTATTATTGATAGGAATTCTCTTGTTAAGACCCTATGAATCGATTAAAACCTCAGATTCATACTAGAACCACGATGATTCAATAAAACCTCCTCAAACTAAGTCCCAAAATTCCCTGAGTAAGAACCGTTGGATCATCACGTATTCAATGACTAGATATAATGACTAAAAATCCAAAGAAATCTTTGTCCTTTGATCAAAATAAGCATAAACGGAGGTTTGAAAGAATAAAAATCTTTCTATTTATAACTTCTAACTCTTTGAAAAATTTTTTGGAGTCCGGCCGCGAGGTCTGACTATTAAGTATGAATCATAGTTCTAATACTTTGTAATCTATGTAATCTATTTTATATATTCCGTGCTCCAGATACTAAAATGAATATCCGACGAAGTAAAACCATCTCTATCAAGATGACAGACCCATTCTCTGTACTAGCCATAGGATCAATTATACCAAGTCACACACTCATATTCCGGAAATACAGAAAAAAAGAAATTCCACGGTCGAACTACCAAAATAAAATAGAATGGGATAAAAATAAGAAAACTAAATGCTTCACTTTGTATTGAAAAAGCTAGTTAATGGTTCTTGTGAATCTAATTCATTGAAATTCCATCCAATAAAATGGAAGAATTATAAATCTCCAAAATAATAGATAGAAATACTGCAAATAGAGCCATTGCGAGACCCATCAAAGGAGTAGTTCCCCAACCAGGAGCTACTTTACCATATTCTGAATTCAATGGTTTCAATAAACTTCCGGCATTAGTTCGTTTTGGGCGGCCAGATCTAGAACTACCCTCAACGGTTTGTGTAGCCATAATATTTTATATTCATTAAGATCTGTTGACTTTGTATACCATTCCGTTGTAAATAAATGATCTTATCATAGATCCATTGTGGTCTTAAAACTATATAATGTCTTAAAACTATATAATAATGGAAACAGCAACCCTAGTTGCCATCTTTTTATCTGGTTTACTTGTAAGTTTTACTGGGTACGCCTTATATACTGCGTTTGGGCAACCCTCTCAACAACTAAGAGATCCATTCGAGGAACACGGGGACTAGTTGAAGTAATGATCCTCCCAATAGTGGGAGGATCATTACTTTCAATTGAGATAATGAAAAATTATTTCACCTTTTTACTTTTTAGTTGGAACTTTAGGCGGTTCGCGAAAAAAGATAGCGAAAAAAATTATTCCTAGAGTTGAGACTAAAAGGAATGTATAAACCAATGCTTCCATAGATTCGATCGTGGTTTACAATTATAGCTTCCATACCTGTTTATTTGGGATCGTCTCCCGGATAAAGAAAGAACAAAAGTCAAAGAAAAGGCAGCGAGTCAAATGCCAAATCAAGATTTATCCGGTACCCCAACCCTATAGTCAGTCAAATAAACTAAAAACGAAAAGTAACAAAGCAATATTGTATCAAACTACCTGTCTTCTTGTAGTTGGATCTCCAAGTTTTTGGAATGTTCCAAATTCCACTTGAGCATCTAAATCCGGATCAATACCAGCAAAAACATCTCTAAACAGGGTTCTAGCACCATGCCAAATGTGTCCGAAGAAGAAGAGCAAAGCAAACGAAGCATGCCCAAAGGTAAACCAACCCCTTGGACTGCTACGAAAAACACCATCGGATTTCAAAGTAGCACGGTCTAATTCAAAAATTTCACCCAATTGAGCACGTCTAGCATATTTTTTCACAGTAGCGGGATCGCTATAACTGACTCCGTTCAGTTCGCCGCCATAGAACTCAACAGTTACACCTACTTGTTCGACACTATATTTTGATTCTGCCCTTCTAAAAGGAACATCAGCTCTAACAATTCCGTCCCCGTCGACCAAAACAACCGGAAATGTTTCAAAAAATGTCGGCATACGACGTACAAAAAGTTCACGCCCCTCTTTATCTCTAAAGATAGGATGTCCTAACCACCCAACGGCTATTCCATCCCCGTTGTCCATGGAGCCTGCTCTGAATAATCCACCTTTTGCCGGATTATTGCCGATGTAATCATAAAAAGCTAGTTTTTCAGGAATTTTAGACCAAGCTTCGGATAAACTTTGATTTTCGGCTAAGCCAGCACCAATTCTTCGATATATTTCTTGTTGGAAGTATCCTTGATCCCATTGATAGCGCGTGGGACCAAACAATTCAATCGGGGTAGTTGCTGAACCATACCACATAGTTCCAGCAACTACAAAAGCTGCAAAAAAGACAGCGGCAATACTACTGGAAAGTACGGTTTCAATATTTCCCATACGTAATCCTTTGTATAGACGTTGGGGTGGACGAACACTAAGATGGAATAGACCTGCCAATATGCCTAAGGTCCCTGCTGCAATATGATGAGAAGCTATTCCTCCCGGAACAAAAGGATCAAAACCCTCCACACCCCACGCTGGATTTACGGCTTGTACCCTTCCGGTTAGTCCATAAGGATCGGACACCCATATTCCAGGACCATACAATCCTGTTACATGAAATGCACCAAAACCAAAGCAAGCCACCCCTGAGAGAAATAAATGAATTCCAAAGATCTTAGGCAAATCCAAAGAGGGTTTTCCTGTACGTTCATCAGTAAATATTTCTAGATCCCAATACACCCAATGCCAGATAGCTGCCAAAAAACACAAGCCAGAAAACACAATATGTGCCCCGGCCACACCTTCGTAACTCCAAATACCCGGATTCGTTACAGTCCCCCCTGTAATACTCCAACCGCCCCATGAATTCGTTATTCCTAAACGAGTCATGAAGGGTATAACGAACATACCCTGTCTCCACATTGGATCAAGAACAGGATCAGAGGGATCAAAAACGGCTAATTCGTATAGAGCCATCGAACCGGCCCAACCAGCAACCAGAGCTGTATGCATTATATGGACAGAAATCAAACGACCGGGATCATTCAATACGACGGTATGAACACGATACCAAGGCAAACCCATGGAAATACCCCTTTATCAACGAAAAATAGACACAATGTAACTTTATTGCATTGGAGAAAACTATGCTATGGACCCCTTTTTTAGGGGATTCTCTTGGGGAAAGGATTCATATTTGTTTGATGCTTTTCGTAATAATTACTTTTAGTAATAACGAAACTATTTTGTTCGTAGGAACAAAAAGAAGCAGATCTATTCTACACCCGATAAGTACCAATACGCAATGGTAAGGGGGTTGGTACCATTTTATATGAGTGAATGTATATATATTTGTTCATCATTCAAAGGACTTATTTGTAAGAATTTTCCTTTATTCATTTTTTCTTCTTTTTTTATGAACTTAGTCAATCTAGGGATAAAATAGGATAATAAAATAGGATATAAAATCAATAGTATTATATTAGGCCACTAAACCCACTGTTACGCTTTCACATCAAAGTGAGATATAGTACTTAATTTTTCTTTTATTTAATGCCTATTGGTGTTCCAAGAGTACCTTTTCGAAGTCCTGGAGAGGAAGATGCATTGTGGATTGACGTATAGTGCGACTTGTCAGATATATTGGGCATATGGTATTTCCCCGTTCTCTTCCCCGATCGAGATATCCCCTCTTTCGCCCAAGAAAGATTGATTCAATTATCAAAAATTTGGAGCGTGAAGTGCAATTAGATCCATTTTTTAGGGAGGGTATACGGATTAATATTATCAATTAGAATAATTTATGGTTGGCTTGGTTAGACCAATCAAATGAAGTATCCAGGCTCCGTTTAGAAAGAAAACCAATTGGTAATAAATATATTTAGGATTACGACTTAATATCATATTTTAATTATTTCTATTTATTTATATATTTCTAAATAGAAATACTAAATAGAAGTGATCTCAAACTATTAATCAATCGAGTAATATGATGAATGCGTTGAATATTTGTTGGAAGACGTGAAATAAATTGAAAAAAAAAAGGGAAGTCGTAGAAAAAGGACGTGGTATTGGGGCATTTGTCCTATATGTGCAAATCCAAATCGGGCGGATCTTTACTCGGAGTAGAGCATAAACCTAAAAAAATTGAAGAAGCCCAGTCAGCAACAAGAAAATTACATCGCGATTTAGATTGTATCTCGATGAAACAATACATCAATGAGAAGTTAGTCAGATAAGTTTAGTCATTTTTTTTTAGATAAACAAAACAGGCCAAAACTCATCTTTCTTGAAAAATGAAAGAAAAGTCCCTTTTTATAAGTTAAAAAAACCTGTTATGAAAAAAAAGCTAGAATCTACACATTGATTCCTTTTTTTCATGATTTTTGTTGAACCGTATGCATCAAAAGGTGCATGTACGGTTTCTAAGGGATACTGTTTTATCCCAATCAACCGACTTTATCGAGAAAGATTACTTTTTTTAGGCCAGGGGGTTGATAGCGAGATCTCGAATCAACTTATTGGTCTTATGGTATATCTCAGCATAGAGGATGATACCAAAGATCTGTATTTGTTTATAAACTCTCCTGGCGGATGGGTAATACCCGGAGTAGCTATTTATGATACTATGCAATTTGTGCGACCAGATATACAGACAGTATGCATGGGATTAGCCGCTTCGATGGGATCTTTTATTCTTGTCGGAGGGGAAATTACCAAACGTCTAGCATTCCCTCACGCTCGGCGCCAATGAGTTTTTTATTTGATTTGAGAGAAAAAAGAAAACTATGCCTTCACACTATATGAAATCTGAATATTAAGTAATAATAGCATGGCACTTCGAATTCGATATGAGAAATTTTTTTAAAACCCTTAGATTATGTATCGAAAGAGTAGTATGAGATAAAAGGTATTTTCGATTTTAGCCAATCTATCGGGAGGCCTATTTCAGCGTCACAAACTTTTTTATTTTCACACCAGGGGCTCTTAATCTTAACAATATTTATGTTATGAAAGAATATGAAAGAAAATAAATCTTTTTTTATTTTAAAATAAAAAAAAAAAAAGAAACTTTGGGATTGCTAAATAACAGACAAAATAAATATAAATATATAAAGCAACGGAACCATCATAGTATTTTTATAGTATTTTTGAACTACTACAAAAGGAAGGGTGGTTATTGGATCATTTACCAACCTGAGTCTGATAGACCCTATAATTTATTTTATATTTCTTCGATGTAAGTAAGGTAAAAAAAGTGAATTCCATTATAGAGCCGTATGCAATGCGCAAAAGATGCCTGTACGGTTGTTCAATTATATCTTTTTTTTATTATTCTTTATCTCCTCACCTTTCACTTTCATCATGCGAGATAGAAGAAACATTTTTATGTTATATCATTATATCATCAGGGTAATGATCCATCAACCTGCCAGTTCTTTTTATGAGGCACAGACGGGAGAATTTATCCTGGAAGCGGAAGAACTGCTGAAGCTACGCGAAACCATCACAAGGGTTTATGCACAAAGGACAGGCAAACCCTTATGGGTTGTATCCGAAGACATGGAAAGAGATGTTTTTATGTCAGCAACAGAAGCCCAAGCTCATGGAATTGTTGATCTTGTAGCGACTGAATAACAAAGAAAAAGAACAAGGATTTCACACGAATTCGTGATTTGGGATTTTTTTTTCTTACCGGATTTAATATTCTATTTATTAATCGAATTTCTTAATATAGAAATTCAAAATATAGAAAAAAAGAATTCCTAAGCATCCGGTTAAGGTCGATCTAAACCAGCCCATTATATATATGATTCAACATGCCAACTATTAAACAACTTATTAGAAACACAAGACAGCCAATCAGAAATGTCACGAAATCCCCCGCTCTTGGAGGATGTCCTCAGCGACGAGGAACATGTACTAGGGTGTATGTGCGACTCGTTCAGACCATGGACTAGGACAAAAGAAAGAAAACAATTGATCCAGTATCACCGATCCGTACCTGTGAGTAGGATAGAATGGACGAACTCCATTGAATATTCAATATCTTAAAAAAAAAAAGATCTATCCTTCGATTGGGGTATCAAATGTATGGTTCCCGTTGGTGCAAATCCAATCACCTCAATTTCAAATTTAAGATGAGAAAGAATTCCCCATTGATATCAAATGGTATTCATTAAGCGGGGGAAATCTTATTTTAAAAAGTAGAAAATTTAGGCCTTATTCTTGCAAGAACGGACTAACAGGGTCAGCTACTCAGCTAATCTTCATAATTAAATACCGTTACTGTATAAGTAGATCTCGTTGTGAAAGACCTAGTACTAGATAATTATGGGTAGAGCCAAAGAGTGTGAACTGTACAAGTTAACAATAACATTGATTAAATGAGGGAAGGGCTCCGGTGTATAGAGAGGACCTCGCCGTTTAAGAAGTAACCATAGAAACGATGGAACCCACTATAATCCATTTATATTTATTTCTTTTTTATTTACTATGTGTTTTACCTAGTATCAATACAATTTTTATTTTCGAGGGGAAATGCCTAGAAAAAAATCGTGGTCGGGAAGGTTAGAGTAGCAAAAGCCATTGGAATTTTTATTTTATACATTGGAAGAATCCGTTTTGTTATTAATAGACTAGGACACGGGAAGGGAATAACTGAAAGAAAGGAAATCAATTAGTTATTCATCAAAGTTTCATTTATTCAATGACCAGAATTAAACGAGGGTATATAGCTCGAAGACGTAGAACAAAAATCCGTTTATTTGCATCAACTTTTCGAGGGGCTCATTCAAGACTTACGCGGACTATTACTCAACAGAAAATAAGAGCTTTGGTTTCTGCTCATCGGGATAGGGGTAGACAAAAGAGAGATTTTCGTCGTTTGTGGATCACTCGTATAAATGCAGTAATTCGAGACAATAAAGTATACTTTAGTTATAGTAAATTAATACACAATCTGTACAAGAAACAGTTGCTTCTTAATCGTAAAATACTTGCACAAATAGCTATATTAAATAGGAGTTGTCTTTATATGATTTCCAATGAGATCATAAAATAAAGAGAGTGGAAGGAATCCGTTGGAATGGTTTAAATGGAGTTCCCTGGAAAATGAACTCTGGGAAGGTAGAGTAGAAATTAGTATAATAAAATATGAAAAAGTCGTCAAAATGAAAATGAAGAAACACGTTCAATAAAAAATATTTCTTCTTCTTCCCCAATTTTTTTTTTTCGAACGACAATCAAATCTGGATTTCCTATTTTTAGAAAAAAAAAAGCGTCAATCCCGCATTTGAGTTTGGATTGGAATTTTTTTTTGATTCAATTCAAGAGTCAGCCTATTTTTTTCTGGTTCTAAGACCAGTAGTTCTAGCGGTTGACTCGCTTCTTTCAAATTGTTTCTCATTATTAAGAAAAGGTAACAGAGATAAAATACGAGCTTGTTTTATAGCAATAGTAATTAATCGTTGTTGTTTTAAGGTCAATCGATTCACCCGTCTAGATAATATTTTTCCTTGTTCGCTAATAAATCGACTAATTAAACTCATGTTTCTATAATCAATTCGATCCCCCGATTGGATCGGAGGCAAACGCCTACGAAAAGATCGCTTGGATTTAAGAAAGATTCGCTTGGATTTATCCATGGTTTGTTTATTCCTTATCCTAAAGATCCTATTTCTTAATTCTCCATCACGGTTGATCCGATCGAAATAGGATTTGGTTTGTTTATATTTAAATCAATAGATATTAGATATATCTAATATGTCATTTTTCATCTTCCTTGGAACGGAAGACTGACACACGAGCGACCGGTTAGATCTATTTCTTTATCTCCCCGTGAATCGTATGTTTGTAACAACAGGGACAGAATTTTCTCAATTCCAATCGACTAGGCGTATTATGTCGATTCTTTTGAGTAATATATCTGGAAATGCCCATTGATTCCTTATTAACACGATTTCGAACACAACTGGTACATTCCAAAATCACCGTTACTCGGACATCTTTACCCTTGGCCATGAGCCTCCTTTGGTTTTTGATTCATTCAATTCTTTAATTTTCCGATCCGAAACGAGGAAGAAGAAAGGAACGAAAAAAAAAAGAAACAGGTAACTCGAAATCTAATTATGAAAGAAAGATTTCGTTGCAATAAATCAATATAAATGAATATAGTAATAATAACAATATATTAATAATAAGTAATATAATGATTTCTAACTATATTACTAGATTTATAATTTTAAATTGCCGTACAGCATTTAATTTTCATTTAAGTATCTTGTATGATATTATTGCCCCAACCATCACATTTCACTCTATTTTTTATTAATTTCATTTAAACCTGGCCCGAGTTACTAGTTTCACCGAGGAGGAATCCCTTTATTTGTTTTTCTAACGTATATTCTAAAAAAAAAGGGAAGGGATTAGTTACAGATATTTGATTGTATCTCTAATCCTCTTCCCCCCCTCCCATATCAATAACTAGAATGAAAAAAAGGGGAATATCAACGCATCCGGAAAAAAACGATTGATCTCTATCAATAAACCTGCTAAAGACCCGAACCATAGAGTACTTACTACCGGTGCCACGGAGAGATATGTTTTTAGATCTCGCATTTTAAATTCTCCTCTTTCTTTATTATTTCTAATATATAATGGTAATACATATATACCCAGATGTGTATATGTACTTAATGACCGACCGCTTGTATTTGTACGCGGAATCCCTAATTCAAGTTGAAATGTACAACTTGAAATGTGCAAAATAGATATTACTTTTCTTAATCTTAAAAGAAACAAATACGCCCCTTTATGCCAGAAATTCTCGAAAAATATTCATTTTTTTACGGGGTCTCATATTTATTTCATACTTTATTTCATACTTTATATAATAGAAATATAATAGAAGTCTTTTACTATTTTTAATATAATTATATTATTATATGAGACCAAAAAGGAGAAATGACAAGATATTTGTGTATATCAATGGAGGAAATAAAGATATGGAAAACAAAGCAGGGATTCTCTACAATGACATTGTAGACCAATTGAAAGGGATGTAGCGCAGCTTGGTAGCGCGTTTGTTTTGGGTACAAAATGTCACGGGTTCAAATCCTGTCATCCCTACCTATTACTTATCTTCTGAACAGTAACGGGGGATCAATTGAGATCGATTAAAAGAAAATTGGACATACACAAAAAATCTTTCATTTTATGTATAGTATATATGCAAGACGGGTTGGGGTTATGAAATATTCATTGTGATACTAAAGCGCTCTTAGTTCAGTTCGGTAGAACGTGGGTCTCCAAAACCCGATGTCGTAGGTTCAAATCCTACAGAGCGTGATTCTGTGTTCTTGTTAGTCGCGCTAGGTCGAAAATTACCACCAAAATAATTAAACCAATCAAAATTTGACCTCCCGCGAATTAAAGGAAGTAGGAGGTCAATCAAAAAAAGGATGTTAATTAATCAAAGTTCCAACTGATCACCACGTCTGTATTGTAAATATGCAGTTACGAATAATCCAGCCAAAGTAATA